CCAATCGTTGATTCCGAAGATTTATCCAATAAATTGGGTTAGGTTGCTAGTATAGTTCCCTATCCACGATTCTGTTATGTACTTTAACTGAAACCGGAATTTACTGAAATAATGTATATAGTACTAGAATATGGGAGGAACTCCCTGCGTTAAACGGGTATAAATAGAAAGAGGGAGTCAAATTTGTAATGCTTTAATTATGTACAAAGTAACAAATATTCTAATTCTAAATTAGAATTGGATTTATATCCATATCCCCTTTTTTCTTCATTCAGTCATTCATTGAATGATAAATAACTACGAGTGATGGGGATACACGATTTAAATAACGGAAAATACAATATTTCAAAATTGTATCTAGAATGACTGGAAACGTGGAAACAAGACCAGATATAATTTGATCGTTCTGGGCAAATCCAAAATCTTTGTAGATATAGCCAATCATTAGTTCCCAACCATGGGGCGAATGAAATCCGATACATAAATCAGTTAATAAAAGAATAGAAAAAGCTTTGATTGTGTCGCTTAAGTTATATAGGAATTCCTGAATCCAAGAGTTAAGAAGAATAAGTTCTTTATTTCCCAGAATCGAATAACCACTTAGAATAAGGAAACAGATTAAATTTGTCGAGAAGTGCAAAATCATATGGATACAATCCGCATTGTACATCTCGATCAATTGAATTGTTTCATTGTGGATTCCTATATGAAGCTTTTGTAGATGCGTTTCCGGGTATTCCTTTATCATTTCATCTAACAAGTGGAGCTCCTCTAATTCAATGAATTTTCTTAGAATATTTTTTTCTTGAATATCATTCCAAAAAGTTTCTGATTGCTTAGTATTCCACCAATTAGTAACCAAAGATTCCAGACTTTTTGGAAATGATAGAGAGATCCACCAGGGTAAAAATACTAGAGATACAAGGTATAGAAAAGGAATAAATGCTTTCTTTTTTTCCATTTTTTTTTCATCTATAAATTGTTAATGAACCTGTCGCGTTCGTCGACTTTATGCGATCTAATATTTCTATCAAACATGAATTCTATTCCAATGTATCGAATCTATGAATCTCTTCTTTGGTTTTTTGTGATTTGAGATATTGATAATTAGTCCTTGAATCGTGACAGAATACAGAAATAGCAAAAGAAAGAGCCCACTTCGAATTCGAATGAAGAAATAAATAATAAAAAAAGAGTATTTCCTGCAATTGATCAAAGTGAAAGCAAAGCAATTCCTTCCTGTCGCTGAATACGCAGCACTTCATTGTTCAAAAAACTTCAATTGGTACACGCAAAAAATAGGCCAATTCAGCAGCTTTTTGTTCAATTTCTCGTGGAGTCAAATTTTCATCAGTACGAGTCAAAGGAATGGCTCCCTGTCCTCTGATTTCCAGATAAACGACACGACGAGTATAAATACCCTCTTTAAGTTCTATTCTAATAGATTGAATATCCTTTATAAGATATCGGAAGAAGATGCGACGATTTTTTCCAGGGAATCCCCACCGAAAAATACATACTATTCCTTCTTTTCTATCGAATCGATCATAACCACTACCTACATTCCACGAAATTGTACACCATAAATATGAGCTAATAAAGAGACCCGCGATCCCATAGAAAGACATCACGATCCCTTGGGGAAAAAAAAGAATTTGCTGGGGGGGAAATAAAGATATCAAATTCCTACCAAGATAGCTGGAAATTCCAACCAATAAAAATCCTAATGAACCTAAAAAAAGGATAAAAGCCCAGCAGAAATTACTTATTTTTCGAGATCCCGTTATAAGTTCTATCCATATACGTTCTGATCGCCAATTCATACTAGATCTGGTTACATTTAATTTGAATTGAAAAAATACCTCAAATGAATTGTACTCTCCTTACTCTGTCTTGTTTCCGATGTAACTCTCATCAACTAGTCCTATTCCAATGTTGGATGTGTTTCACTTTAATATAAATATTTTATTTTTAGTTAGATCAAAATACATAAAGGTTCTTTCCTTTATGTTCGTAGGAAATCGCGTGGTATAGCATTCCGCTAAATTGATATCTATGTTATGATTCAAATCTAAGTCTTGAAAAATGAGATTTGAACCAGAAGATCTAAACAATCTTATTTTTTTGAACATAAATAAATAAAGAAGCCATTGCAATTGCCGGAAATACTAGGCCTACTAAAGGCACAAAAATAGAGGGAAAGTTCATAGTTGTTACCTCGATTTACTAGAATTGTATTGTAATTGTACCTGTTTGTTATATTTTTTCTTGTTATTATCTTATTATATTAATTAATTAATTAGAATTCTAATTCTATAGAATGAGTATAGTATAATAAGTACAAGGAATGTAGAACTAAAAATTCACTTTCTACATATAATATATGATAATCGACTTTACTTTATTATTCTTCTTTACTTTATTATTCTTCATCTTTTTTTCTTTTGCTTCTGCTGCAATTACAAGAAAAGAAATAGAAGTTTTCTTAGAAATGAAATCT